AGCCTCTAGTGAGTTACAGACAGAGTTAGAAAAGATCAAATCTTTGATGATTCCATCATACATGATGGAATTTCGAAAACTTCTGGATAGGTATCCTACATCTGAACTGAATCCTTTCTGGTTAAAGAATCTCTTTCTAGTTGTTCTGGAACAATTAGGAGATTCTCTGGAAGAAATACGGGGTTCTGCTTCTGGTGGCAACATGCTATTGGGTGGTGGTCCCGCTTATGGGGTCAAATCAATACGTTCTAATAATAAATATTGGAAGATCAATCTCATCGATCTTGTAAGTATCATACCAAATCCCATCAATCGAATCATTTTTTCGAGAAATACGAGACATCTAAGTCGTACAAGTAAAGAGATCTATTCATTGATAAGAAAAAGAAAAAACGTGAACGGTGATTGGATTGATGAGAAAATAGAATTCTGGGTCGCGAACAGTGATTCGATTGATGATGAAGAAAGAGAATTCTTGGTTCAGTTCTCCACCTTAACGACAGAAAAAAGGATTGATCAAATTCTATTGAGTCTGACTCATAGTGATCATTTATCAAAGAATGACTCTGGTTATCAAATGATTGAACAACCGGGATCAATTTCCTTACGATACTTAGTTGACATTCATCAAAAGGATCTAATGAATTATGAGTTCAATAGATCCTGTTTAGCAGAAAGACGGATATTCCTTGCTCATTATCAGACAATCACTTATTCACAAACCTCGTGTGGGGCTAATAGTTTTCATTCCCCATCTCCTCATGGAAAACCCTTTTCGCTCCGCTTAGCCCTATCCCCTTCTAGAGGTATTTTAGTGATAGGTTCTATAGGAACTGGACGATCCTGTTTGGTCAAATACCTAGCGACAAACTCCTATGTTCCTTTCATTACGGTATTTCCGAACAAGTTCCTGGATGACAAGCCTAAAGGTTATCTTATTGATGATATCGATATTGATGATAGTGACGATATCGATATTGATGATAGTGACGATATTGATGATAGTGATGATGACCTTGATATTGATACGGAGCTGCTAACTATGACGAATGTGCTAACTATGTATATGACGCCGAAAATAGACCGATTTGATATCACCCTTCAATTCGAATTAGCAAAAGCAATGTCTCCTTGCATAATATGGATTCCAAACATTCATGATCTGCATGTGAATGAGTCGAATTACTTATCCCTCGGTCTATTAGAGAACTATCTCTCCAGGGATTGTGAAAGATGTTCCACTGGAAAGATTCTTGTTATTGCTTCGACTCATATTCCCCAAAAAGTGGATCCCGCTCTAATAGCTCCGAATAAATTCAATACATGCATTAAGATACGAAGGCTTCTTCTTCCACAACAACGAAAGCACTTTTTCATTCTTTCATATACTAGGGGATTTCACTTGGAAAAGAAGATGTTCCATACTAACGGATTCGGGTCCATAACCATGGGTTCCAATGCGCGAGATCTTGTAGCACTTATCAATGAGGCCCTATCAATTAGTATTACACAGAAGAAATCCATTATAGAAACTAATACAATTAGATCAGCTCTTCATAGAAAAACTTGGGATTTTCGATCCCAGATAAGATCGGTTCAGGATCATGGGATCCTTTTCTATCAGATAGGAAGGGCTGTTACACAAAATGTACTTCTAAGTAATTGCCCCATAGATCCTATATCTATCTATATGAAGAAGAAATCATGTAAGGGGGGGGATTCTTATTTGTACAAATGGTACTTCGAACTTGGAACGAGCATGAAGAAATTCACGATACTTCTTTATCTTTTGAGTTGTTCTGCCGGATCGGTCGCTCAAGATCTTTGGTCTTCATCCAGACACGATGAAAAAAATTGGATCACTTCTTATGGATTCGTTGAGAATGATTCTGATCTAGTTCATGGCCTATTACTATTATTACTATTAGAAGTAGAAGGCGCTCTGGCGGGATCCTCACGGACAGAAAAATATTGCAGTCAGTTTGATAATAATCGAGTGACATTACTTCTTCGGTCCGAACCAAGGAATCAGTTAGATATGATGCAAAATGGATCTTGTTCTATCGTTGATCAGAGATTTCTATATGAAAAATACGAATCGGAGTTTGAAGAAGGGGAAGGGGCCCTTGATCCGCAACAGATAGAGGAGGATTTCTTCAATCACATAGTTTGGGCTCCTAGAATATGGCGCCCTTGTGGCAATCTATTTGATTGTATCGAAAGGCCCACGGAATTGGGATTTCCCTATTGGACTGGGTCATTTCGGGGCAAATGGATCATTTATCATAAAGAGGATGAGCTTCAAGAGAATGATTCGGAGTTCTTGCAGAGTGGAACCATGCAGTACCAGACACGAGATAGATCTTCCAAAGAACAAGGCTTTTTTCGAACAAGCCAATTCATTTGGGACCCTGCGGATCCATTCTTTTCCCTATTCAAAGATCAGCCCTCTGTCTCTGTGTTTTCACGTCGAGAATTCTTTGCAGATGAAGAGATGTCA